TGTTAATCCTGCTGTGGAACAGGCGATTATTGCGAAAATCGGTGAATACAACCAACTATCATTAAGAATTTCATCTTTGGACCAAAAGCAGGCAAGGGGTGGAACACCACAAAGAGAAAGGGTACCTAATAAAAAAGCATTTTTTGTAATTGGCACATGCTTTGTTAAACCACCCATAAGAACCATATTCTGACTTTTATCTGGAGAATATCCAACAACCGATTCCATTGAGTGAATAATGGACCCCGATCCTAAAAACAACAATGCTTTTGAATAAGCATGAGTAATCAAATGAAATAAAGCAGCCTGGTATGACCCCATACCCAAAGCTAACATCATATAGCCCAATTGAGACATTGTAGAATAGGCTAAACTTCTCTTAATATCTTTTTGAGCAAGAGCTAAAGTAGCTCCAAATAGTACTGTTATTATACCTATCAAAGCTATTAGATTCATGATGTAAGGTATTGCTATAAAAAGCGGAAGAAGCCGGGCGACAAGAAAAATTCCCGCTGCTACCATGGTAGCAGCATGTATAAGAGCCGAAATGGGGGTAGGACCCTCCATAGCATCGGGTAACCATACATGAAGAGGAAATTGAGCAGATTTAGCAACAGCACCTGCAAATAATAGGACGGCGCACAAAGTAAGAAATAAGAAATTTACCTCATTATTATCAATCAAGTTATTGAATATTTGAAATAAATCCCGAAATTCAAAACTCCCCGTTGTCCAATAAAGACCTAAAATTCCTAATAATAAACCAAAATCCCCTACGCGATTAGTTACAAATGCCTTTTGACAAGCATTCGCCGCAGTAGGTCGAGTGAACCAAAAACCTATTAATAGATAAGAACACATTCCAACCAATTCCCAAAAAATATAAATTTGGATCAAATTCGAACTAGTAACTAATCCCAACATTGACGTATTGAACAAACTCATATACGCAAAAAATCTCAAATATCCTTGATCATGAGACATATAATTGTCACTATAAATAAGAACCATAATTCCAACAGTCGTGATTAATATTGCCATAATACAAGTAAGTGGATCGATGAAGTAGCCCAACTCTAAAGAAAAATCATTATTGATAGTCCAAGACCATACATATTGATAGATATAACTAGTATTTATTTGATCAATAGACAGATAAACGGCAAAAATCATAACTATACTTAACAATAAAATACTCGGAAACGACCACAGACGTCGAAGGTTTTTGGTTGCCGTCGGAAAAAGTAGAAGGCCCACTCCTATTAAGATAGGAATTGGAAGTGAGATGAACGGTATGATCCATGAATATTGATATGTATATTCCATAAAAAAGTATATTAAATTCCTAATTAATTTTTCTGATTCACCAGCTCTTATCTCTTTTCAAAAGGATCAGTTAATAACAAATTTAAATATCCAAAACTTAAATAGAATTTTATTTTTCCATTCTTAATTTTTTGCCAAATACTTCAAATATTTCAAGTCACGAAGTTCCAACTGTTCAAATAAGATGATCCACTGAAACTATTAATGAACACACCCATTACTTTTAAGTCAAATTTTTTCACAAGATAGAAACTGCAAATTTTCTTTATTATTTAGTATGCATTACAAAAATTCCCCGCTCTAGAGCAAGAAAGAATAATTAGACCAAAAACACTATTTTATTTTGGTATCAATCATAAAATAAAAGACAGTCTACAAGTTGATCCATTAAAATAAGACTTCTTTGTATTAAATTCTACGAATCATTAAACAATTTTTGTTTTTTGACAAAATAACATTATATATATATTGTTTTTTCTTTGTTTCTAATCTAATAATTTAGAATTTTCGATAGCTATATTAGGAGTATACTCTAATTTCAAGAATAAATGGATAATAAATAGTAAAGAACAATTCATTTTGAACAATAGATGTCTTTCACATTCAACTATAGTAATAAATAATCAATTATAATTTTGTAATGGCAGTTCCAAAAAAGCGCACTTCTATATCAAAAAAACGGATTCGGAAAAATATTTGGAAAAGCAAAGGGCGTCGGGCAGCGTTGAAAGCTTTTTCCCTAGCAAAATCTCTTTCAACGGGTAATTCAAAAAGTTTTTGGGGGGACAAATCAAATAAATACTGAAAGATTGGAATAAGCTGAATTGGTTTGACTCAAAAAACAGCTTAGTAAAAGTTCGTTTATAATTTATATATATTAAATAAGATAAATAATTAAATAAGATAAATAAAGATAAATAATTAAATAAGATAAATAAGAATTTTTTTTTATCAAAGCAATTAGTGGAATTTTCCTAATGTTTTGAGCAGATAAATATGAAATTCCTTTTCCTTTTTGTAGGCTATGTAAAAAAAAAAAATAATAAATCTTTTGTTTACTCAATTAAAAAATAGAAAATGTTACTTTTTTGTTCAAAGAATAAAAAGGGTTGACCTTTCTTTTTCATATCTTTGTTTTATCATTTTCGGGATGGGGAAAATATGAATCCCCATCGCCCCACTAAACCAAAAAGTTTTTCTTCATTTTTGATTTTATTATATATTTTCGATATTATATATAATATCGAAATATAGAAAGTAAACTGAAACTCTTTATTAAAAATTTAATAAGACATTGAAACGACGACATTAGTTGATTAAGTTAAAACCTTCTTTTTTTAATTCTATGAACCCTTACCTTATTTCTTTTGTAGAAATCATTATTACTATTATAGAATATATCCCACCGAATACATAATGAAATTGGTTTGCAAAATTCTATAAAAGAATTATTAAATGAAGAAAATGGACACCTTAAATTCTTATTGAAATAAATGAAATCGGATAAGATTTTTATTGGAAACGCTCAAATCTCCTATTTTTTTCCCTTTACTTTAATGAAATTATCGTTTAAAAATAAAGAGTTTTTTATCCACGATAAATATTTTTTACAAAAATATTCCATTGAATTGAAAATTCATTCGATTTTTTCAATCTCGACGATTGAATAATAATAGGTTATTATGATTTCGAGAAAGCCGCTATGGTGAAATCGGTAGACACGCTGCTCTTAGGAAGCAGTGCTAGAGCATCTCGGTTCGAGTCCGAGTGGCGGCATGCCATTTAAAATTATAAAAAAAAGTTCTATAATATAATAAATTCAAGTCCCAGATATTAATTCAAATAATTGAATTGAGGGACCTTTCAATTTTTTTTTTTTTATGATATTTTCAACTTTTGAGCATATATTAACTCATATATCTTTTTCGGTCATTTCAATTGTCATTACAATTCAGTTAATAACCTTATTAATCAATGAAACCGTAGGACTCTATGTTTCGTCAGAAAAGGGCATGATAGCTACTTTTTTCTGTATAACAGGATTATTAGTTACTCGTTGGATTTATTTGAGGCATTTACCATTAAGTGATTTATATGAATCATTACTATTTCTTTCATGGGCTTTCTCCATTATTCATCTATTTACGTATTTTAAAAAATATAAAAACCATTTAAGTGTAAGCGCAATAACCGCGCCAAGTACTATTTTTACACAAGGTTTTGCTACTTCAGGTTTTTTAACTGAAATGCATCAATCCCCACTATTAGTTCCCGCTCTCCAATCTCATTGGTTAATGATGCACGTAAGTATGATGGTATTAGGTTATGCCGCTCTTTTATGTGGATCATTATTTTCAGTAGCTCTTATAGTGATTACATTTCAAAAAGCTATAAGAATTTTTTGTAAAAACAATAATTTATTAAATGCGTTATTTTCCTTTAATGAGATCCAATACATCAACGAAGGGAACTATTTTGTAAGAAACACTTCCTTTTTTTCTTCGAAGAATTATTATAAGTCTCAACTGATTCAACAATTAGATCATTGGAGTTATCGTATTATTAGTCTAGGGTTTATCTTTTTAAGCATAGGTATTCTTTCAGGGGCAGTATGGGCTAATGAGACCTGGGGATCGTATTGGAATTGGGACCCAAAGGAAACTTGGGCATTTATTACTTGGACGATATTCGCAATTTATTTACATACGCGAACAAATAAAAATTTTGAAGGTGTAAATTCCGCAATTGTGGCCTCTATGGGTTTTCTTATAATTTGGATATGCTATTTTGGGGTCAATCTATTAGGGATAGGGCTACATAGTTATGGTTCGTTTACATTAACATCTAATTGAATTCATTCAAGAAAGGGCCTGACGAACACAAACATGAGAGGGTATAGATAAGAAAACTTGATTCAAATGGTTCTCACAAAAGCCAAATGTATGAGGAAGTCCAATTCATTTTTTTATTTAACTTAAGAAAAAAGACTTCTTTTTTTTATTGTGCAACGAACGATTAAAAAAAATTATTATAGTATTGCTGTTTCATTTTTTTATGAAAACTATCTAGCAAAATAATTAGATAAAATAGCTTCGACCTTGTCAACTGATAATGAGAAAACAAAATCTGGATAAATACCAATACCTATGACAGGTATAAGGATAGAGATCGCAACAAACAATTCTCGTGGTCCCGAATCAAAAAAATAAGAATTTTTAGCATTAAAAAGCTTATATCCATAGAACATCTGGCGTAACATAGATAATAAATAAATGGGAGTTAATATAATTCCAATTGCCATTACCAAAGTAATTACCATTTTTGTCATTAAAAGATATTTTTGGCTGGTAATTATTCCAAAAAAGACTATTAATTCTGCAACAAAACCGCTCATACCGGGCAATGCAAGGGAAGCCATCGATAAGATACTGAAAGTCGTAAATATTTTTGGAATTGGGATAGCCAGTCCTCCCATTTCATCAAGATAAACCAGACGTATTCTATCATAACTTGTTCCCGCTAAGAAAAAAAGCGCAGCGCCAATAAATCCATGAGAGATTATTTGTAAAATAGCTCCATTCAGTCCCGTATCGCTTATAGAACCAATTCCTATAATTATGAAACCCATATGAGAGACGGAGGAATAAGCTATTCTTTTTTTTAAATTGCGTTGACCCGAAGATGTTGAAGCTGCATAGATTATTTGAATTATGCCTACTATGATCAACCAGGGTGAAAAGATAGAATGGGCGTGGGGTAATAATTCCATATTGATCCGAACCAATCCATATGCTCCCATTTTTAATAAGATTCCGGCTAGAAGCATACAAGTACTGTAATGTGCCTCTCCGTGGGTATCTGGTAACCATGTATGTAAGGGTATAATCGGTGATTTGACAGCAAAAGCAATAAGAAATCCGATATAGAATAGTATTTCCAGTGCTATAGGATACGATTGATTAGCTGATGTTTCAAAATTTAAAGTTGGTTCATTAGAACCATATAAACCGATACCCAGAACTCCCATTAACAAAAAAATGGAACCTCCCGCAGTGTACAAAATAAACTTTGTAGCTGAATACAACCGTTTCTTTCCGCCCCACATCGATAGAAGTAGATAAACGGGAATTAATTCGAACTCCCACATGATAAAAAATAGTAAGAGGTCTCGAGCAGAAAATGATCCTATTTGACCGCTATACATTGCTAACATTAGAAAATAGAATAATCGGGAATCTCGAGTAACTGGCCAAGCCGCTAAAGTAGCTAAAGTGGTGATAAACCCCGTCAGTAAAATGGGTCCTATGGAAAGTCCATCGATTCCCAATCTCCAGTAAAAATCCAAAAAAGGGATCCATTTATAATCCTCCATCAATTGGATTAATGGATCGTCTAATTCGAAATGATAACAAAACGCATAGGTTGTTAGAAGCAGCTCGAGTACACAGATACATATAGTATACCATCTCATTACTTTATTTCCTCTATGAGGGAAAAAGAAAAGTAATAAACCCGCAAATATTGGAAAAACTACAACTGTTGTTAACCAAGGAAAATAATTCGTAGTAAAAACAAGATACACTTGGACTAAAAAAACCCATGTTCGAAAATGAAATAAAAAAAAAATATATATATGTATATTTATTTTCGAGCACGAGTTTTTGTCGGTAAAAAAGAAATCAAATGTATTCAAGGGGGCTTTTAGAGAACGTATCAATAAGCTAGACCCATGCTTCGAGTTGTTTCATGCCATAAATAAACGCGAACACTCAAGAAATCCGTCGGACAGGCAGATTCACATCTCTTACAACCAACACAGTCTTCCGTTCGTGGAGCCGAAGCTATTTGCTTAGCTTTACATCCGCCCCAAGGTATCATTTCTAATACATCTGTGGGGCAAGCTCGGACACATTGAGTACACCCTATACATGTATCATAAATCTTTACTGAATGTGACATTGGATCTATAATTTTTTTTAAGACTAGAAATTTTCGATCGAGTAAATTTGTAAATGAATTATATATTTAGATACCAGATGAGTCAATAATTTATCAGAATTTTGATAATAAATCTACTTTCAGATTAACTCATGCGATAGGACCAAGATACTTTGAATTTTTACGTTTTCGTAAACATTATAATGGATTACGTATGATACAGATAATTTTACTTGATGAATATAATAATTTATCTCATAAATAAATAAATAAATACTACTTATTCAACAAATTCGATTGATTGATACGAGTTGATTTTCTGTTACGATAAATTGACGAAAGAATAGCTGGGCCAATAGCTGCTTCAGCGGCTGCAATAGCTATAACAAAAATTGAGAAAATATTCCCTTTTAATTGGCGACTATCAAAAAAATCAGAAAATGTTACGAAATTCATATTAACTGCATTCAGTATAAGCTCAAGACACATAAGGGCCCTAACCATATTTCGGCTCGTGATCAATCCATAGATACCGATAGAAAATAAATAGGCACTTATAATAAGTACATGTTCGAGCATGATTGATCAACTCCTTATCAATTCCGATTCATTTCAATATGAACAAAAATGTAATAGATTCAATTCAATTGACAAAAAAAAAGTACAGAACAAGGGAATATATTGTTAATCGATCGAATAAAAGAATTTTGAGTTTAGACCGAAAAATTCTTCAATATAGAATTGAAGGGGAATGTGTGTGATAACATAGAACAAAGTTTAATTTATGCTATTTCTAACTAAAGATTTATTACTGGCGAGCCACGGCAATTGCGCCGATCAAAGCAGCTAAAAGAATGATCGAAATGAGTTCAAATGGAAGAAAAAAATATGTTGATAAATAAATTCCAATTTGTTGACTATTACTTATTAAATCTTGCTCTAGAATCTGATTTGATCGTGTAGTCCAAATAATACCATACCATGACGTATCCACAATAGTAGTCATTAGTGAAACAAAAATACTTGTACAAACCAGAAAAGTAACTCCATTCCCAACGGTCCAAAGATTAAAATCTTTGGAATATTCTGAACCCTTCATGAACATCACAGCAAATATGATTAAAACATTTATAGCTCCCACGTAAATAAGGAGTTGCGCAGCAGCTACAAACTGGGCGTTTGCTAGAATATAGAATAAGGATATAGAAACAAGAACCAGTCCCAACGAAAAAGCAGAATAAATGGAGTTGTTAAATAATAGTACTCCCATACTTCCTAATATAAGACCTGATCCCAACAAGACTACAAGAAAATCATGTATCGGTCCAGGCAAATCCATTATATGTAGTAAAAAAAGAGATAAATAAATCTAAATGTTTTTCATGACCTTATTGATCTGACCAGGAAAAAAAATGTATAATCAATTCCTAATTAAATCTTAAGGGGTGTGAATTAATGTAGGTACAGTTATTGTATTAATCTTAGTCTTGATCTGAAAGAGTAGAGTAGATTGAAACTATATATTTCGAAATATATAGTTTCAATCTAAATTAAGCTGCAATTCTCATGAATCAATAGTTTGGAGTTGTAGGTAGTGACCAAACAAACAAAACGAAAGAAACCTCATTTCTTTAGATCAAAACGGAACCTTAGTAATTTCCAATTACTCTTTAATCAACAGATTTACTTATTTTAAACTTAAATTTGAGGCAAATTCTAATTCAAAATTGTTCTAATTGTATAATCATCAACTACTGACATCGGTAAACGACCCAAAGAAATTTGATTATAATTCAATTCGTGACGATCATAAGTAGAAAGTTCATATTCTTCAGTCATTGATAAACAATTTGTTGGACAATATTCAACGCAGTTACCACAAAATATACAGATCCCGAAATCAATACTGTAATTAAGCAATCGTTTCTTTCGAATATCCGTTTCCAATTTCCAATCAACAACGGGGAGATCTATAGGACATACACGAACACATACTTCACAAGCAATGCATTTATCGAATTCAAAATGGATTCGACCGCGGAAACGCTCCGATGCTATTAATTTTTCGTAAGGATATTGAATAGTTACAGGCAAACGATTTGCATGGGATAAAGTAATCACGAAACCCTGACCAATGTACCTTGCAGCTCGTACTGTTTGTTGACCATAATTCATGAACCCAGTTACCATAGGGAACATATTGGAATATCTCTAAAGAATTTTATGTTTGTTTCTTTCTCTTGTTTGAGCAAGTCGTGAATATAGAATATGGTATTCCTTTACAGTGAAAAAAGTTGAAAAGAAGTTGTTAATAATAGATTACCGAGAGATATAGGTAAAAGAAATTTCCATCCGAGATTTAATAGTTGATCTATTCTTAGTCGGGGTAAAGTCCATCTTGTTGCTATAGAAATGAACAAGAACAAATAAGTTTTCGCTAATGTAATAAAGATACTAATTGTCATTCCAAAGACTTCATACACTTTATTTATTTCAAAAAGTTCATAACCTAATATGTATGGAATAGAGATATCCCAACCACCCAAGTAAAGAACAGTTACAAATAACGAAGAAACTAATAGATTTAGATAGGAAGCAACATAAAATAAACCAAATTTTATACCCGAATACTCAGTTTGATAACCCGCTACTAATTCTTCTTCTGCTTCTGGTAAATCAAAAGGTAATCTCTCGCATTCTGCTAAGGAAGAAATTAGAAAAATAACAAACCCTATAGGTTGACGCCACAAATTCCAACCCCAAAAACCATATTTTGATTGAGCCTCAACTATATCAACGGTACTCGAACTGTTAGATAATCATAGTCGGTAATAACATCACTGTTCTCATCGCTATTACAGAACCGTACATGAGATTTTCACCTCATACGGCTCCTTGAGGGCCTTAAATAAATCTAAGGAGCGTATCGGGATTGTTTATCTTGCTATGTCTTTTTTGTAGAATACTATAAGATAAAAATCTATCGTGTGTCCCCAAATTAACCCAATAGAATTCTGTCTGTTATAATAATAAAGAAAAAGGTTACTTCTGAATTGATCTCATCCTTAAAAAAAAATTTCTTTGTTGAGTAATAACTTAATTCTTCACTAAAATACTATTTATTATAAATATCAATATTATTATAAATATCAATAACCCATCGTTTTCAATTACGAAAAAAAAAAAAAAATTGGCTATTCCATTAGTTCATGAATTCGGACATGAATTCTATCTCTCTGAATAGGGAGATAGCAAAGAAATGCATATAGTAATGGAGATAAGAAACAATAAAAAATATCTCTTTTTTGTTGTAATTGGATTCTTTCCATTTTTTTTCGTTCCTATTCTTCTTTCTGAGAAAAAGGGTACTTACTAAATAAGGGATTATTTCGTTTCGGATAGTCATTTATTTAATGGGTGGATAGGCGTATACTCTGGATCGGAATAGTGGGGAGTACTGCCTGATCATTTCTACAAACTTAAAGCCCCAATTCGTATTCGTTTTATATTATGCATTTTTTCAAAAATGTCCTTCTCTCTCTTTTGGATAATTTTGAAAATCTCCATTACTAATCCTTTGTATATCTTGGTGTTTCTAACCATCCACTCATTTTTGCTCAATCGGCTGTGTTATGGTAATACACATATGGTAGTACATAGAGATAATAGTGAAAACTCAAACCGGTTGATCTTTTGAGTCCGCTTCAAGACAGGATAGACCCAATCTTGGGGCTCTCTTGCGCCTATATTTTTTTCTGCTTAACTCTTATACATAGAAAATGAGACTCAATATTTTGACTGCTAATTTTTATTTATATAAGCTGTTTTCTTTCACTCATATAACTATCTGATTTAGTTCATTAATCCAAATAATAAATATAAAAATGAGGATATCTTTTCAATGCATTTCAACCCTTTTCTCGAAAAAAAGTGGGAGAAGTTTATGTCTCAACGAATCACACGTAGAGATATTGATAATACACATAGAGTTAATGGTATTTCATAACTAATTGATTGAGCAGCAGCTCGTAGACCACCTAAGAAGGAATATTTATTATTGGATCCATATCCTGACATAAGAAGTCCGATGGGAGCAACACTTGAAATGGCAATCCATAAAAAAACACCAATAGGGAGATCGGCTAAAACAAGGCGATAACCAAAAGGAATTACTGAATAGCTTAGTAAAATTGATATGACTGCTATGGATGGTCCGATACTGAATAAACGAGTATCACCTCTAGATGGAAGCAAATTTTCTTTAAAAAGTAGTTTTGTACCATCTGCTAAAGCTTGAAGAACTCCCAAAGGACCAGCATATTCAGGTCCAATCCGTTGTTGTATTCCTGCGGATATTTCTCTTTCTAACCATACAATTACTAGTACGCCTATTGTGATTCCCAATACAGTAGTCAAAATAGGGACAAGTACCCATAGAATTCCATAGAATTCTTTTAAGAATTCCAATCTCGAAAAAGAATGGATATCTTGGACTTGTGATGTATCAATTATCATTTTAACGATCAACTTCTCCCATAATGATATCTATGCTACCTAGTATTGTCATAATATCAGCCAATTTCATTCTTTTAACTAACTGAGGAAGAATTTGCAAATTGATAAAACCCGGCGGGCGAATTTTCCATCTCCAAGGAAAACCACCCTGATCCCCTATCAAAAAAATGCCCAATTCCCCTTTGGGGGCTTCGACTCTCACATAAAGTTCTTGTTTCGCCAATTCAAAAGTTGGCGAAGGTTTTTTACTAATGAATCGATAGTCAAAGTCATTCCATTCCGGAGACCTTGCTCGATCAAAAGATCGTATTTCTAAATTTTCATAAGGTCCCCCTGGAATTCCTTCCAAAGCTTGTTGAATAATTTTTACGGATTCCGTCATCTCAGCAAGTCTGACTAAATAACGAGCTAATGAATCGCCTTCTTTTTGCCACTGAACTTCCCAATCAAATTCGTCATAACACTCATAACGATCAACTTTACGAAGATCCCATGGTATTCCGGAAGCTCGCAGCATTGGTCCTGATAACCCCCAATTTATGACCTCTTCTCCAGAAATAATACCTACTCCCTCAACTCGTTCTAAAAAAATAGGATTTTGTGTAATAAGTTTTTGATATTCAGCAACCGCTGTCAAAAAATAATCGCAGAAATCCAAACATTTATCTATCCATCCATGAGGTAAATCAGCCGCGACTCCCCCGATACGAAAAAAATTATGCATCATTCTCATACCGGTAGCTGCTTCGAATAGATCATATACTAATTCTCGTTCTCTGAAAATATAGAAGAAGGGAGTCTGTGCGCCAATATCCGCCATAAAAGGGCCAAGCCATAACAGATGAGAAGCTATACGACTCAACTCCAACATAATTACTCTGATATAGCTGGCTCTTTTAGGGACTTGAATATTTCCCAACTGTTCTGGACCATTTACGGTTATTGCTTCTGTAAACATAGTAGCTAAATAATCCCAACGTGTTACATAAGGTAGATATTGTATAATTGTTCGGTTTTCTGCAATTTTTTCCATCCCCCTGTGTAAATAACCCAATATTGGTTCACAGTCAATAACATCTTCACCATCCAAAGTAAGGATGAGTCGAAGAACACCGTGCATTGAGGGGTGGTGAGGTCCCATATTGACTATCATGAGGTCTTTTCTTGTAGCTGGTCCATTCATAAGTTTTTCCTCGATTCATCTTTCCATGAATTGCTGAAAATGAAAATAAGTTCATAAAAATTCAAGATCTAATAAATCAAATAATTCAAAATTACTTTTCAAATTACTGAGTTTTTGACTCCCGAATATCCAATTGATTAATTAATTCTTTATAACGCATTTTATTTTTCTTTGATAAATAAGAAAGTAATCGTTGGCGTTTTCCGAGAATTTTACGTAGACCTCTTTGAGATAAATAGTCTTTTTTGTGCAATTCCAAATGTGAAGTAAGTCTTCGTATCTTATTGGTGAAACTGACTACTTGAAATTCAACGGATCCTCCATTTTCTTTTTTTTCTTCTTGCGAAATAACTGAGCTGAATGAATTTTTTACCATAAAATGAAATCTCCTTAGCCTCCTTTTTTTATTTTTTTTATAAATTATTAGTGATCAGTAATAATAATGTTACTCATTTTAATTTGATATACACAATAATCTTACTTTGATTAAGAATTTCTTTTTTTTTTTTTTATAAAATTTAGCAATTCAATTTTTGAAAATTGTATTTAGATAGGTATACAAAAGTCTGGTATATTTCTGCATGCACAAAAAATATTTAGACTGCAAATTTGAATTTAAAATGAAATAAGAATATTTTCTGGATTCATTTCTAAATCGAATAGATACGTCATTGAATTAATATCGTCTATCAGAATCTAAGAGAGTGCCATATGTGTATTTCTTTGTCTTCATATACCATATATGGTACGGGCAATATAGCAAAAATGTAGCATTAACGAATTTTCAATTGTGGATACATATGGATCCTTAGCATACTAAAACGACTGCTATTATTGGTATCAAACCAATAACGATTCATACAAGCTAAATCTTCTAATCGATAATTGGGCCAAAGAAATAACTTTAAATTTTTTAGTTGATTTTGATATCTATCAAGATGTTTGCTTCTTTTATCTAAAACTTGATCATCTGTTTTCACCTTATTTCCATCGTCAAATGCTGTATTTCTATGGATATCATTTTTATTCCCAGAATTGAAACAAATTAGAATTCTAAACTCTCTCCGACCTCTAGGGGATAAGATATTTTCCGGAACAAGCAAATCATAATGATTGCTGGTTCTATTTTCAGTCCTTTTTTGATGTATTGCAATGGATTCAGCAAAACTCCTCTTATAAGGATAGCCTTTTTCTTGATATCTTTGATTCAATTGGTACTTATTCTTCTGAACTAATGAAATACCTATGGTTTGAGACATAATAAATTTTCCATCATTTTTTAGAGACAGACGAACGGGTTCGATAATAAATATTCCCTTTTCAAGTAACTCGTGAAAAGTTATATCGTCCGACGGAGGTAGCAGGAACTCCAGACTGAATTCGTTATTGCGAATAGCGGCTAGACTAAGTTTTTTGAGATCTAGCCGTCTAAGCATGAAAGAAAATCCGTTGAGGTTCATGAAAAGGCTTTTACTTATTTCGGGATTAGGCCAGTTCAATTGAAAACGAAAATGGCCTGTTCGGAGTACACCAAGCTTCCCTTCGATCTTTTTCTTGGATTGCTTTTTCTTTATACCTTTTTTCACATCTGCTCCCGCAGAATCTTTTTGAAGATTTTTTGTGTGGTTTGAGAGAACTGAGTCAACACCCTCTTTGGCCACAGATTCTTTTTTTGCTTTATTTCCATTTTTCTTTTCAATGAGTTTTTTTTTACTAAAAATTTCATTTTCATTCAAATCGAAAAGAAGTGATTTGATTGGTATCATCCATGGCTTAATCTTATATGCATTATAAAGTATCAAAAATTTTGGAAAGAACCACTTAGGGTTCGAATTCGATCTGTAACGACTTATTTTTTTTTCACTCATTCTCATCCAATCAAAAAAGATTTGTTTTTTATTGTTGGATGGGTTGCTTTTTTTATCTTGATTAATTGTGAGATAAAACAATTCTTTCTTTTTTATTTTTTTAATTATTTTCTTATTTATTTTTTGAATTAGTTCAAAATTCTTAACCCCATTTTGAGTATTTTTTTTACTGTTCGTGTCAGACTCATTATGTCTCCAGACTCGTATATCGCCCTTATTTTTAATAGAAAAATGCAGCATTCTCCAATCAAAATATTTTCTATCCATAGTTTTTTCCAGATCTCTAATATTAGCTTTCACTAGATAATTATTTTTCACTAGATATTTATCGATAGGGAGATCAGTCAGTATATCAAAAAATTTGCATTTATCCTTGTTGTACTTATAACAACTTTCTTGATTATTTTTTACTTGTACTGGTAATTCATAAATATATGAATCTTTATTATCTTCATAATTAATAGATTTATATGATAAAGAATCATATATATATTTTTTTTTTTTTTTAGTCGGTAATGAGTAGTGTGTTTCAAAAGGATTTTGTTTTTTGTAATCAATTAATCCTTTTTTTTCATATGAATCACATTGGTTAAAATCTTTATTTTTACGATCTTGCTTGACTCTATTTCGCCATTTTTGGGAGAGTAATTTTGACCATCTAATCGGATATAAATCGAAGTTATAATGACCCCTTAACCAGTTTTTCCATGGATTTATCATTCCAGAATTTTCAAGATTCTTTTGTTTCTTTTGTTTTAGATCGGAATGTAATATTTCGTGTGCTCCAACAACTTCAACAAAATAATCCTGTATTTCATTCTTAAGAAAACGAGATGTTCCGTGATATTGAAAGACAGGTCTTAACTTAGATAAGTTAATAATTTTTGTTTGTGATAATTTGTAAAATAAATATGCTTGCGACAAGTATGATACGTCCCAAAACATCTTTAGATTCTGATTCTTTACATTCTTATTAGTAATATTCGAAAGTAACTTTTTGATAGTTGAAATAATTATACTTTGATTTGGTTTATCAATTCTTTCTTGATTTGCTTCATTATTGAAAAAGGATTTTGTAATTTTTGAATCTTGGCCATTAATCCTCGACATATTAATGATACCTTGAAAGATATCTATGTATATGTTTTGAACAAAAAATTTTAGAAACTT